TGTCTTTGTGGTTATAATGCTAAAATATCAAGTCGGCTCATTAATCTTTTAATCTTAATTATTATAGGCCTCTTAAATCTTCTATTTCCCTTAACTATTTTTATTTTTCTTAATTTAGTATTTCTTTTTATTTGTATGTAATACCACCTTAATGTTGTTTTTTTTTTATTGATTGATAGGAATTTTCTTGTTAAGATCCTATAAATCGACTGAAACCTCAGATTCATACTAGAACCACGATGATTCAATAAAATCTTCAAACTAAGCCCAAAGATTGCATGAGTCAAAACCGTTGTATCATCGCTTATTTAATATAATGACTAAAAATCCAAAAAAAAAATTGATCAAAAGTAAGAAAGAATGAATATACAAAAAGTTTGAAAAAAGAAAAATCTTTCAATTTATACTCTCTAACTCTAATCTCTAATTCTTTGAAATTTTTTGTTGTAGTCCGGTCGCGGGATCTCTCTCTCTATATTAAATATGAATCATAGTTGGACTAATTCGCAATCTATTTCATATATTCCGTGCTCCAAATACTCGAATAAATACCTGACGAGGCAAAAACCCCATCTCTATCAAGATGACAGACCCATCCTCTGTACTATCAATAGGATCCATTATAACAAGTCGCACACTCATATTCCAAAAATACAGAAAGAAATAAATTCCACGATCGAACTACCAAAATAGAATAGGGATGGGCTAAAAAAATCCGAGATCCAAACGCTTCGCTTTGTATTGAAAAACAAGGACTTCACTATTCTTGTAAATTAAATAGAATTCATTGAAATTCCATCCAATAAAACAGAAGAATTATAAATCTCCAAAATAATAGATAAGAATATCGCAAATAAAGCCATTGCGACACCCATCAAAGGAGTAGTCCCCCATCCCGGAGCTACTTTACCATATTCCGAATTCAACGGTTTCAATAAAGTCCCTACAAAAGTTCGTCTTGGACCAGACTTAGAACTGCCGTCAATGCTTTGTGTAGCCATAAGTACTATTTTTATTTTATTTTGTATTAATTAAGATCTGTTGACTTTGTATAGCATTCTGTTGTAAATAAATTAGCATAGATCCATCGCGGTCTTGTCTTGAAATAGATAATAATGGAAACAGCAACCCTAGTCGCCATCTCTATATCTGGTTTACTTGTAAGTTTTACGGGGTATGCCTTATATACTGCTTTTGGGCAACCCTCTCAACAACTAAGGGATCCCTTCGAAGAACACGGGGACTAGTTGAAGGAAAGAGCTTCCTAAGATTTGGAAGCTCTTTCCTTCAACTAAGATAATGAAAAATAACTAAGATGATGAAAAATCATTTCATCTTTTTAGTTGGAACTTTAGGCGGTTCTCGAAAAAAGATAGCGAAAAAAATTATTCCTAAAGTCGAAACTAAGAGAAATGTATAAACCAATGCTTCCATAGATTCGATTGTGGTTTACAATTATAACTTCCATACCTGTTTATTTTGGATCACCCTCCAGCTAAAAAAAAAAAAAAGAGCAAGATTCAAAGAAAGGGTGGCAATTCAAATTAAAATATCGTCGGTACCTTCTTTCAAATAAAAAAAAATAGAGGAGAGGTGAAAAGTAAGAGATCAATGGTGTATCAAACTACTTGTCTTCTTGTAGTTGGATCCCCCAGTTTTTGGAATGCTCCAAATTCAACTTGAGCGTCTAAATCTGGATCAATCCCAGCAAAAACATCTCTGAACAAAGTTCGAGCACCATGCCAGATGTGTCCGAAGAAGAAGAGCAGAGCAAATGAAGCATGCCCAAAAGTAAACCAACCCCTTGGACTGCTCCTAAAAACACCATCGGATTTCAAAGTAGCACGATCTAATTCAAAAATTTCACCCAATTGAGCGCGTCTAGCATATTTTTTCACAGTGGCAGGATCGCTATAACTGACCCCATTTAGTTCGCCACCATAGAACTCAACAGTTACACCTACTTGTTCGACACTATACTTCGACTCTGCCCTTCGAAAAGGAACATCAGCTCGAACAATTCCGTCTCCGTCTACCAAAACAACCGGAAATGTTTCAAAAAAAGTAGGCATGCGGCGTACAAAAAGTTCACGCCCTTCTTTATCTCTAAAGATAGGATGTCCTAACCACCCAACAGCTATCCCGTCCCCATTGTCCATTGAGCCTGCTCTGAACAATCCGCCCTTTGCCGGATTATTGCCGATGTAATCATAAAAAGCTAATTTTTCAGGAATTTTAGACCAAGCTTCAGATAAACTTTGATTTTCGGCTAGCCCAGCACCAACTCTTCGATATATTTCTTGCTGGAAGTATCCTTGATCCCATTGATAACGAGTCGGACCAAATAATTCAATCGGGGTAGTTGCTGAACCATACCACATAGTTCCAGCAACAACAAAGGCTGCAAAAAAGACAGCAGCGATACTACTGGAAAGGACGGTTTCAATATTTCCCATACGTAATCCTTTGTATAGACGTTGAGGCGGACGGACACTAAGATGGAATAGGCCCGCTAATATGCCTAATGTCCCTGCTGCAATATGATGAGAGGCTATTCCGCCCGGAACAAAAGGATCAAAACCTTCCACACCCCATGCCGGACTTACAGATTGTACCCTTCCGGTAAGTCCATAAGGGTCGGACACCCATATTCCAGGACCGTACAATCCGGTCACATGAAAAGCGCCAAACCCAAAACAAGCCATCCCCGAGAGAAATAAATGAATTCCAAAGATCTTGGGCAAGTCCAAAGAAGGTTTTCCCGTACGTTCATCACAAAATATTTCTAGATCCCAATACACCCAATGCCAGATAGCTGCCAAGAAGCACAAGCCAGAAAACACAATATGAGCTCCAGCCACACCTTCATAACTCCAAATACCCGGATTCGTTACGGTTCCTCCAGTGATACTCCAACCGCCCCATGAATTGGTTATCCCTAAACGAGTCATGAAAGGTATAACGAACATGCCTTGTCTCCACATTGGGTCGAGAACAGGATCGGAGGGATCAAAAACTGCTAATTCATATAGAGCCATCGAGCCGGCCCAACCAGCAACCAAAGCTGTATGCATTATATGGACAGACAGCAAACGACCGGGATCATTCAATACAACAGTATGAACACGATACCAAGGCAAACCCATGGAAATACCCCTTTATCAACGAAAAATAGACACTATGTAACTTTATTGCACTGAAAAAACTATGTTATATATTTCCACTTTTCAGTGGATTATCTCGGGGAAAGGATTACTATTTTTATTTTAGTAATATTTTAGTAATAATGTAAGAATTCGGTTTGTAAGAAACAAGGGAAGCAGATCTATTCTATACCCGATAAGTAACAATACGCAATGGCAGGGTTGGCCATCTATCTTTATCTATGAGCGAATGCATACATATTTGTTCATCGTTCAAAGGGCCTAATCATATTTGTAAGAATTTGACTTTTTAAGTTTGTCTCCCTTTACTTTATTTAAGATTTAGTTTTTTTATGAACTTACCGAATCTAAACATAAAATATGATAAAGCCCAATCTTATTAACACTTTATGAAAAAAAAAATTCATTGTTACGCTTTCACATCAAAGTGATGAATTAGAGTATTTCATTTTTTTTTTCATTAAATGCCTATTGGTGTTCCAAAAGTTCCTTTTCGAAATCCTGGAGAGGACGATTCAATTTGGATTGACATATAGTGCGACTTGTCAGATATATTGGGTCATATGGGATTTTCCCGTTCTCCCCCCCGATCGGGATATACTCTGTTTCGCCCAAGAAAGATTGATTAAATCTAAATCATCAAAAATTGGGAGCGTGAAATAAAATTAAGTGCAATTGCTTTCCTTTTTGGGGTATACAGATTAATATTATCCAATTTAGAATAATTTATGGTTGGCTTGCTTGTTTGGACCAATAAAATGAAGTATCCAGGCTTCGTTTAGAAAAAACCAATCAGTAAAGTAATATATCGAGCATTACTACTTGTATCCTATTCTATTTAATTTAGAATTTATAAATAGATAAGTTAATAAGTTATTAAGTAGATAAGTAGAAGTAATATCAAATTGATAATCATAATCAATGGAATAATATGATGAATACATTAAATATTCGGCGTAAAGCATGAAATGAAAAAAAAAGTGTAGCAAAAGGGTGTAGTATGGGGGCATTTGCCTTGCCCTATATGTGCAAATCAAAATCGGGCGAATCTTTACTCGGAGTAGAGCGCAAACCTAAAAGAATTGAATAAGACCCTTCGGGAACAAGAAAATGGCATCACGATTTGAATTGGATCACGATGAAAAATACATCAATGATGAAGTTAGTTTGATAAGTTTAATGAATTCTTTTTTAGATGTAAACACATCAAAACTCATCTTTCTTGAAAAATGGAAGAAAAGCCCTCCGTTAGAATAGAAGTTAGACAGAACTCACTAGCAAAAAGGGGGGGGGGCTGGAATCTACACATTGATTCTTTTTTTTTTTTCGCGATTTATTTGGTGAACCGTATGCATCAAAAGGTGCATGTACGGTTTATAGGGGGTAGTTTTTTATCCTAATCAATCGACTTTATCGAGAAAGATTACTGTTTTTAGGTCAAGATGTTGATAGCGAGATTTCGAATCAACTTATCGGTCTTATGGTATATCTCAGTATAGAGAGTGAGACCAAAGATTTGTATTTATTTATAAACTCTCCCGGCGGATGGGTAATACCCGGAATAGCTATTTATGATACTATGCAATTCGTGCGACCGGATGTACAGACAGTATGCATGGGATTAGCCGCTTCAATGGGATCTTTTATCCTGGTCGGAGGACAAATTACCAAACGTCTAGCATTCCCTCACGCTCGGCGCCAATGGGTTTTTATTTGAAAGAAAACTATGCCTTCGCCGTCTGAACTATGAATATTAAGTAATAATAGCATGGCATTTCGAATTCGATATAAGAAATTTTTTTTTCTTGTTTTTTAAAACGGTAGATTATGTATCGAAAGATTAGTATGAGATATAGGGATATTTACGATTTTATCTTATCTATCGGGATCTATTTCAGCGTCACAAACTTTTTTGTTTTCACGCCCGGGGACTCTTAACACATTTATGTTATGAAAGAGTACGAAAAAAAAAAATTATATTATTTTTTTATTTGCATTTGAAAAAAGAAACTTTGGGATTGCTAAATCGCCCATGAAATAAAGCAACGGAACCACCATAGTATTTTTTTTTAACTCCTAAAAAAAAGAAGGGCGGTTATTGTATTATTTACCGATCTAGGCATGAGAAATGAAATATTCTCTGTTCTTATTCAATGAAAGGTAAAAGTCAATTCTATTGTGGAGCCGTATGCAATGCGCAAACAATGCCTGTACGGTTGTTCAATTTTATCTTTTTTTTTTTCTTATTATTCGTTATCTCTTCTCTTTCTCGTCACCGTATCAGCCGAGATAGAGTAACCATCGATTATCTTATATCCTCAGGGTAATGATTCATCAACCTATTGCTGGTTTTTATGAAGCACAAGCAAGAGAATTTGTCCTGGAAGCGGAAGAACTACTGAAACTTCGCGAAATCCTGACAAGGGTTTATGCACAAAGAACGGGTAAACCCTTATGGGTTGTATCCGAAGACATGGAACGAGATGTTTTTATGTCAGCCACAGAAGCCCAAGCTTATGGAATTGTTGATCTTGTAGCAGTTGCCTAAAAAATAGCAGGAATTTTATGCAATCGCAGTTTGCGATTTTATTTATTATTTTTATTCTTTTCTTTTTTTAACTATTAATATAGAAAATAAATAACTCATAATCGTCCGGTTAGGATCGATCTAAACCAGCCCATTATGCATACGATTCAACATGCCAACTATTAAACAACTTATTAGAAACACAAGACAGCCAATCAGAAATGTCACCAAATCCCCCGCACTTGGGGGATGCCCTCAGCGCCGAGGAACATGTACTCGGGTGTATGTGCGACTCGTTCAGATCATGGGTTCGGATAAGATAAAATAAAGGAAACCATTTTTCCGCTATCCGTGAGCAGTACGGATGAATAGGATAGAATAGAAGAAAGCCCTTCGCTATCTAAAAAAAACATTTATCATACCCCTCTCTTGTGTATCAAATTTATGGTTTCCATTGGTGCATTAATCACCTCAATTTTCAATTTAAAATGAGAAAGAATTCCCATTGGTAGCAAATGATTAGTCGTTAAGCAGGGGAAATCTTATTTAAATTAAAATTAAAATAAAAAAAGGCCGAAAGTTATGCCCCTATTCTTGCAAGAACGGACTAACAGGGTCAGCGAATCCGCTAATTTTCATAATTAAATACCGTTACTGTATAGATAGATCTCGTTGTGAAAGAACTATTACTAGAGAATTCATGAGTAGAGCTAAAAAATATGAACTGTACAAGTTAGCAATAGCATTGATTAAATGATTAAATGAGGAAAGGGGCTCCGGTGTATAGAGCAGACCTCACCGTTTAAGAAATAACCATAGAAACGATGGAACCCACTAATTTTTTAGCTATTTCTAGTTATTACTTTTTTATTCGGTTTTTGTTTGATACCCAATATCAATACAATTTTTTTTTTCTTTCTCTTTTTCTAGGCGAAATACCTAGAAAAAAAAAAAAGAACAAATCGTGGTTGGGAAGGTTATAGTAGCAAAAGCCGTTGGAATTATTATTTTATACATTGGCAGAATCCGTTTTGTTAATATAGAAGGGGGAAAACGAATAACTGAAAGAAAAGAAATTTATTAGTTATTCATCAAAGTTTCGTTTATTCAATGACCAGAATTAGACGAGGATATATAGCGCGGAGGCGTAGAACAAAAATTCGTTTATTCACATCAAGTTTTCGAGGGGCGCATTCAAGACTTACTCGAACTATTATTCAACAAAAAATAAGAGCTTTGGTTTCGGCCCATCGGGATAGAGATAAGCACAAAAGAAATTTTCGTCGTTTATGGGTCACTCGGATAAATGCAGTAATTCGCGAAAGCGCGGTATCCTATAGTTATAGTAGATTCATAAACAATCTGTCCAAGAGACAGTTGCTTCTTAATCGTAAAATACTTGCGCAACTAGCTATATTAAATAGGAATTGTCTTTATATGATTTCGACTGACATTAGAAAATAAGGAAAGTCGAAGGAGTACATCGGGATGTTTTACATACACGTTATTTCCGGGAGAATGAATTCCGAGAAGGTAGAATAGAAATTAATATGATAAAATAAGAGAATATGATCAGGTAGCCAAACTGAGTAAAAACTTGAATTTAGATAAAAAAAACGATTTTTTTTTTCCAATTCGTTTTTTTCTTACAAGACGACGACAATCAAATCTAGATTTTCAGATTTTTCGAACAAAATATCAATTTAATTTGAGCTCGGATTCGAATTTTGATTTTGATTCAATTGAAGAGTAACCCTATTTTTTTCTAGTTCTAAGACCAGAAGTGCGAGCGACCAATTCGTTTTTTTCAAAATGTTTTTCATTATTAAGAAAAGGTAACAAAGATAAAATACGGGCTTGCTTTATAGCAATAGTAATTAATCGTTGTTGTTTTAAAGTTAATCTATTTACCCGCCTAGATAATATTTTTCCTTGTTCACTAATAAATCGAGTAATTAAACTTATATTTCTATAATCAATTCGATCCCCCGATTGGATCGGGGGCAAACGCCTACGAAGGGGTCGCTTGGACTTAAAAAAAAGTCGCTTGGATTTATCCATGGTTTGTTTAGTCCTTATTTTGAAAATCCTATTTCTTATAATTCTAAATCATTATCATTTTTGATCCGATCAAGTAAAAGAAATAGGATTTTCCTTCTTTCTTGTTTATATTTCAATATAGAATTTACAATATTGAAATTATTTACAATATTCAATTTATTAAAATTACAATATTCAATTTATTAAAATTACAATATTCAATTTATTAAAATTGTATATACAATTTTATAAATAGATTTTATCTTCCCATATTATATCCTAATAGGATATTTTTTGTTAATATATCATTTTTCATTTTCCCTGTAAAGCCGCTATCGTTTCCGTCTATTTCTTTATCTCCCCATGAATTGTATGCTTGGAACAATAGGGACAGAATTTTCTCAATTCCAATCGATTAGGCGTATTGTGTCGATTCTTTTGAGTACTATATCTGGAAATGCCTCTTGGTTTCTTATTAACATTGTTTCGAACACAACCGGTACATTCCAAAATAATTCTTACTCGGACATCTTTACCCTTGGCCATGAGCCCCTCCCTCACCTTGGTTTTTTATTTACTCAACGCTTCGATTTTCCGATCTGAAGAGAAGAAGAGCGGAATAAAAAAAAATCGAAGTTGCTAGCTCGAAATCAAATCCAGAAATCAAATTATAAAAAATTTCATTGCAACCCAATATCCTAATAAAAAAAAGTAATAAAATAATAAATAATACAATGCTTTGAAAATATATTTCAATTAGAAGTTTAGTACAGTATTTCATTTAAACATCGTATATGATACTCTCGCCCTAGCTACATTTTTATTTCCGTTTTCTTAATTGACGTTAATTTACTTGAAGACGGGGGCCGCGCTCTGAATTTTGCTGCGGTTGAATAAACTTTCTTTTATTCTATATTTTTTTTTTATATATAAAAAAAAATATAGAATAATTTTTATAAAAATAAAGAAGAGGAGGTAGCAGTCACAGATATTTAATTGTATCTCTAATCTTCTTCACACCCCCCGTTATTGTTATGTTAATAAAATAACTAGAATGAAAAAAACGGGAATGTCAACGCATCCGGGAAAAAGCGATTGATCTCTATCAATAGACCGGCTAAAGCCCCGAACCATAGAGTACTTATTACCGGGGCTACAGATAGATATGTTTTTAGATCTCGCATTTTAAATCCTCCTTATTGTAATAATTGTAATATAATTGTAATAAATAATATTTATTGTAATACCTAATGGTAATACATATATGATCAGATCGGATATATAGTTAAATAAAAAAAGATCAGATGTATATATAAAAAAAAGCCACTTGCGTTTGGTTTGTACACAGAATCCAGAATTCAAATTGAAATGTACAACGCTTTGATAGATAAGATTTTCCTTTTCTTAAAAGAACAAGATATATATCTTTTTTCCTATTTTCTTTTTTCATATACCATAGAATATCATATAATAAAAAAAAAAAAAAGTTTATTATTATATGATAAAAAAATGATATGAGATCAAAAAAAAAGACGAAATAGAAAGATCAAAATAGCAAGATAATATGTATATCAATGAAGAAAATAAAATAAGTATATAGAAAAGAAGGCAGGAATTCTCTACAATGACATTGTAATCCAATTGAATTGAAATGAAAGGGATGTAGCGCAGCTTGGTAGCGCGTTTGTTTTGGGTACAAAATGTCACGGGTTCAAATCCTGTCATCCCTACCTATCACTTCGCCCCAGAGCCATAACGAGGGTCCATTGAAATCAATAAAAATTGGACATGACATACCTACTCTTTAATTTCTATTTTATATGATATTATATATCATCCTATAGCCCTTCAACATGTATTGTAGTTAAAAAAAATAAAGACTTTTTTTCCTTACAGTCTTTTTTTTGTAATTTCGTGGTAAGAAAGCGCTCTTAGTTCAGCTCGGTAGAACGTGGGTCTCCAAAACCCAATGTCGTAGGTTCAAGTCCTACAGAGCGTGATTCCGTTCTTGTTTTTTTAGGTCGAAATTTTTACGTAAAAAATGGAACAGCAATCTGAATTTGACCTCCCCCTTTCTTGAATCCGAAGGAGGTCAGAAAAGCAAGGTATTAATTAATCAAAGGTCCAACTGATCACCACGTCTGTATTGTAAATATGCAGTTACGAATAATCCAGCCAAAGTAATAGGAATTAGACCTAAAACGATTCCAAATAGAAAAACTTCAATCATTTCAATTTCTTTGATTCAATTTCTTTGAAAGGGAAAGGG